TCATTATATAACATGGTATTCTATGGTAACAATAATAAATGAATAGAGTAAAACAAAAAAAAGGGGGGGGAATAGTAGAAAAAAAGTTATACAAAGCTATATATGAATCACCCCCACCCTCTTCTCTCTCTTTTTTTTTTTATTTATTTCATTAATTGACTTTCGTTTGATTAAAATGAAATTCTGTAAAAACCCCCGCCTTCTTTAAAATATCATAAACAGTTTCTGTAGGTTGAGCGCCTTTTTCAAGAAAATATAGAATACCGGGAATATTTAAATAGGTTTGATTTTTTATCGGATCATAAAAACCCACTTTCCGAAGATCTCTTCCTTCTCTTCGAGATCGCACATCAATTGCAACGATTCGATAAAGGGCTCATTGGGATAGATGTAGATGAACTATAACCCCCCCTAGAAACGTATACGAAGTTTTCTCCTCGTACGGCTCGAGAAATTGGAAGTTAGATCTATGTATAGAATTAGAATGTTAAGTAGATCCATAACATCATCAAATCAATTAGACTATGGATTATTTAATCCTTTTTTATTCCTCTTTATCAAAAAAAATGATTTGTATTCTCATAACTCAAGTTGGATAACTATGAAATAGTTCAAAAGAAAAGCCTTAGGCATTTCATTTTTTGAGTGGTCTCTAACCCCTTTTTGTTTGTCTCGTTTAGAATATATTTTGATTCTTTATCCTTTATCTAGTTGTCGAGACAATTGAAAAAGGGTATTTCCTTGTTCCAAAATACTTTATCTTTGCCTGGAATCATTGGGTTTAGACATTACTTCGGTGAATTTTAATCATTTCAAAATGACAGCAACATGCCCCTTTTTATGATTTCTTTCTATCAAAAAATCATACGAACGGTCGATTCCCGCATGATACACTTTTGATCAAAAGAGTTTCACTAATTCCAACAAATTTTCCTTTTTTTATTTGAAACTTGTTCGAATTGGATCCTTTCGATTTCTACTAGATCGAAAATATACTTACGAAGTTGTTCCAACTTATTAATTGGCACTAACCTTAGATCTTTGCCCCTGAGAAATGAATCAATACTTTCTACTCGAGCTACATCATATACTGTTGACATTAAACCCCAACAAAAAACAGGGGTTCTAATGGAACAGAACAAAGGATGTCGAGCCAAGAGCACCTTCATTTCTATAGAATAGAAAATGGTGGTTGTAAGAATCCACAACTGATCATGTCTGTCAAGTCGCACGTTGCTTTTTACCACATCGTTTTAAACGAAGTTTTACCATAACATTTCTCTAGTTTGGAACTGATATGTAATTGATTCAATTATGGAATCATGAATAGTCATTTGTTCGATCGTTTCATAGAAATCTATATTTTTCTTCTTTTATATGAATTGGTGCTTTCTAAAGTAAAGAAATCTTATCAAGAATTAAATTTCAATGCAATATTTTTATTTTCTTTATTAATTATTAATTTATACATAATTTCTAAATATTACGAATAAAAAGTTCTTTTTATTAAATCTACATTCCATCTTCAAGTAACCTAATAGGATATATTCAACAATCTCAGACTTCTTCGAGTATCAAATAGTCAGAAGAAATGATTCAAATAGTTATTTAATTGAAAAACCCTACCTCATACCAATATCACTATTTGAATAAAGTTTTACTAAGGATCGCATTTGAGCATCATAAATAAATCCATGATTCAAAAAATATAGATTGAAACAATCGAATTTATTTTTTTCATAGAGTGAGAGTGGACAAAAGGGGTTGATGGAAAGGAAGATTTAGGCTCTTTTCTTTCATTTCAGACTGAAAACTAAAATAAAAAATTGAAAGAAAAAAAAGAAATTTACTCTATCTATCAGATAGACTGAACAATTGTCATTGGACTTAATTAGGAATATTCTCTTTTGAATATTTCAAATTAACGAATCACAAATTTTTTTCAAAAAACCTTATCAACGAAATAGAACGATAATAAAATAAGAAATTCAGCATTTCCTCATTTTTCGCGTAGTTTCTTTCCCTGGAGGTTCAATAATTTTTATTTAAAGCAAGGGGAATAGAATAGTGTGTATGAACCCCCCGGTCTCTATTATTACATCAATTTCGAATTATTTATTCGAGCCAAATGAAATACGAGATGAAATATTTAAAAACCAGGTTCAAAGAAAATACATGTGTTACATATGTAACTTGATGATTTGTTAATCAGATTTCTACAGACACTGCTATTGAAATTGATATCTTACGTTGTCGATTAACTCTTATTAGCATATGGATATAGTTCGAAATAACTAACTCAAATAGGAATGTTCTAAGGGAATGGATATACCATGAAAGGTACATTCAATCCCTTATTTTAATTTTACCCCTTTTTACTTTATTTCAAATTCTTGTGATCTATGTTCCTACCTTACCTAGATCATAACTCGATATAACTCCATCTGTATGTATTTGAACTCAATTTGAGAAAAAAATATGATTCAGAGAAAAATAGAATGATTAAAAATCAGAAACAAGAATCACATTCTATCCATTCAATATTCTACTTTTAAAGATAAAGAGAAATTAGTTCAAAAAGACAATCTTTCATTTCATTAGTCTGATAATGTCTATTTATATAGAAATTATAGGTATTTCATTTCCTGGGACGGAAGGATTCGAACCTCCGAATACCGGGACCAAAACCCGTTGCCTTACCACTTGGCCACGCCCCATTTAGATTTCTATTCGATACTACTAAAGACTAGTATCGGTATTAGTTATTCGTCAATTCCAGTCCAAATATCTATGGACTCTATTGTTCCTGGGATTTTGACACGTGTAGATATAGAATTATCTATAGAATAAAACTGAATTTATTGATCATTACATATAATTCAATTAAGATATTGTATGAAAGGATGATTTCTTCAATTCGCAAAAGAAAATAGAAAAATTTTTGATTAGGCGAGTTCAAGTTCAAAAAAAAAAGGATTTTTTTTGATCTACCTTACTTTCGTCATTTTTACCGTATATCAATTATCAATAATAATATATTATTATATTAAATTAATCAAAATACAATTATCTCCAAGTCAAAAAAAAAATGTTTGTTATGCTTAATAACTTTAGTTTGATCTGTCTTAATTCCGCCCTTTATTCGAGTAGTTTTTTCTTAGCCAAATTGCCTGAGGCCTACGCTTTTTTGAGCCCAATCGTAGATTTTATGCCAGTAATACCCGTTCTCTTTTTTCTCTTAGCCTTTGTTTGGCAAGCTGCTGTAAGTTTTCGATGAAATTTTTAATACTGTCCTAGACATGATTTATTGGCGAAAAAAATTCTAACAATGGATAAGATCAGATAAGTCTTACAGTATAGTATGAACTCTCGATTTAACTAATTCTTAGATAGCTTAGAGAAATCTGAATCACCCCATTTCCTCATTCTGATTCCTTTTCGTTTATTGAATGATCCTATTAAAGGCCCCGCGGAGGTAGGAAAGACATTTTTGGGAATGAAAGAGGTGACTCTTATTCCAAATGAATTTCTGAAAATTCTTTTTTATTTCATTTCTAGAAACCCTTTCATTTATTGGTGTCAAAATAGGATATGGGGTATAAAAATGGAGAATCTATTCTCTTTTTTTTTTCAAAAAAAAAATGATCTTGGAGATTGTGTAATGCTTACTCTAAAACTCTTTGTTTACACAGTAGTGATATTCTTTGTTTCTCTGTTCATCTTCGGATTCCTATCTAATGATCCAGGACGTAATCCTGGGCGTGAAGAATAAAAAAAGAGGCCTTTCCTTTTACTTGCTTAATTTTTCAATGTTCTTAGGATTTTATCTATTGTACATCTTTAATTAAATAAAAAAATCAAAAAAAAAAGGGTTCGAAGAATTGGAATTTGAAAGATAAATAAAATACCGAGTCATCAACGGAAACGGAAAGAGAGGGATTCGAACCCTCGGTACGAAAAGCTCGTACAACGGATTAGCAATCCGACGCTTTAGTCCACTCAGCCATCTCTCCGAATTGAAAAAGGATAATTACTATGTTACATAGTTCCATTACACAAAATGGAAGGCTTGAAAAAATCCCTTCTTTATCTATTTTAGATATATTATTTTACTATTTAGATAGTATTTTACTATTTAGATAGTATTTTACTATATTGATATATACAACTTTAATATATACAACTTTGATAAGCAATCCTATTTAGATAAAGAAAAGGCTCAAAAGAGATATTTCGAATAAAAAAAAAGAATACCGAAAGAGTTTTTTTATTTTCTTTTCGCGGCCTGGCCTGGTCAGTACCTAGCCGGGCCTTTTTTTGTTTTTGTTCCAAATCAAATCGTAGATAAAATGATTTTGCTTTATTTGAAATATAAAATACTTGGCTTGCTATTGAAACAACAATCAGAAGACGGACTATTTCCATATCTATGATATAGAATCAAAGTTTCATTTCTTATTATATTACTTTATTAATATTGTTATTTTAATTACTAGTACTCTTTTCTTATTTTGATTACGTCGGATTTCCTTGTTCGACAAAAAGTTCATTTCTATACAATAATCGCATTGTAGCGGGTATAGTTTAGTGGTAAAAGTGTGATTCGTTTTATTAATCCCTTATATAGTTAAGGGGTCCCTCGGTTTGATTCCTATTCCGAGCAGAAACTTTATTTCTTAAAAGGATTTAATCCTTTACCTCGCAATGAAAGATTCGAGGAAGAATATACATTCTCGTGATTTGTATCCAAGGGTCAAGTATAAATTGAAAAATTGGATTATTAAATTAATTGCGAAACATAATTTTTGTTTGAATTGGATCAATATTTCCAATTAAATAAGTATGAATAAAAAATCCATGGATAAAGATAGAAAAGTTTATTTCTAATCGTAACTAAATCTTCAATTTTTGGTTTATATAGTAAAGATTGAAGCAAAATAGCTATTAAAGGATGTCTTTAGTTTACTAGAAACATCGACATATTTTTTTAGCTCGGTGGA